CTATGAATGTAGAAAATGAAAATACGGGCGATTCATCAATTTGAATTGGAATTCATTATTCATTGTCATTATTCATTGTAAAGGTAAAGTTATCCATAACTATAAATTATTATTATATTATGCAAAAGGAATTTTAATTTTGCTTGAACCGTCTTAGTTTCTTTTGTTTGCTGTAGGACATAACATGTCTTCTTTCAAGATTCATTGACTAGAATCTTTCTGTTCTATAATTTCTATATTCTATAATTTCGTTTGTAAATATATATTTTATATTTACAAAAGAAATTAGAAATAGATAGTATAAATAGAATTTATATATAAATATATTATCTATAATAATAGAAAGTCTAAATTCTAAATAGAATTAGAATTTATTCTATTGATATTATAGTAGGGCTATACGGACTCGAACCGTAGACCTTCTCGGTAAAACAGATCAAACTTATTATTGTCAAAATGATTCGAACTGTTTCAAAGACCCGACATGCATTTTTTTTGCATTGGGCTCTTTCATTAACTTATAGAAATCTCAGCCAGTCTACCCTATTTTTTATTAACATGAACATATTGATTAACATGAATTTTTTCATTAAAAAAAAGTATTCATATTCATATATTATATTATTATAAATGTAATAATGGATGGCTCCACGTGCTCTGATTCAGTGTTTTGATTCTGATCCAGGAGCAATACCAAAGTGTTTCAAAGAAGGGTTATCCTGACGTAGGTATGCTTTCGGCCTACATGAACCTAAGTTAAATAAAGTATCTATTGCCCTGCTTAACTTAAAGCATCGAACAGGAAATATGAGACTTCATACACCTTAAAGTTCATAGGATAGGACGAAAAAAACGCTTTGAGCTCTTATACTCATAGTGCCTAGCATTGAATAGACTGAGTATTCACCTTATCAATCAATATCTCAAATCATGGACACCAAAATCGTACCGAACACTTTGTCAGGCTTTTTTTTCCGCTTTTGTTCCCTAAAAGTAATGGAGTAAGACATCGATTTCGATTTCTCAATAAGATCAATTCTTATCTTATGATTCTATGATGGACTTCTCTAAAAAACATTGGCGCACGTGTAAACGAGGTGCTCTACCTAACTGAGCTATAGCCCTTGCGATACACATTTTATCGGTTAGATAATTTATTGTCAAGACGCATATTCCAAAATCCAATCTTCTACCTCTTTGAGGAGTATTGCTTATAAATAATATTCCATTTATAATTAGATTTATCATCCATTAAAGGAAATGCGAGGGGTCCCCTTTACTTTCTCTTTGTCATTTTATTTTTCTTTGTAATGAGAAATAACCTACTTAACTCAGTGGTTAGAGTATTGCTTTCATACGGCGGAAGTCATTGGTTCAAATCCAATAGTAGGTATAATTTCTTAACTTATTAGAGTCCATCATAGTTTTTAGACTCTTCTTTTTATTTTTATTTTCTATCTTTTCCATCCTATTCTATTTATATAATACTGTATTGGACTATTCGAATCCTATTCCGCTTGATTCTATTTGATTCTATTGAAATCCGAGTAATCAATAGAACTTCTTTATATATAAAGAAGTTCTATTGATTACTCGGACGCAGAACCAACTAGTTATGCCATCTCATTGATAGCCTCTACCCGTGTCCTAGCTCGTCTGAGAGCAAGATTTGCCTCAATTGTTTGCCTCTTTCCTTCAGCTTTCCGCAAGTTAGCTTCTGCTATTTCAAGGGTTTTCCGAGCTTCTTGTGGATCAATATCACTAATTTTTTCCGCATCATTTACTAAAACAGTGATTGCATTATTTCCTATTCTAGCAAAACCACCCATCAAAGCCATCGTTAACCATTGGTCATTTAAGCGTATTCTCAAAAGACCTATATCTATTGCTGTGGCAATAGGCGCGTGATTTGGTAATATGCCAATTTGTCCGCTATTGGTAGATAAAACGATTTCTTTCACTTCTGAATCCCAAACAATTCGATTGGGGGTTAGTACACAAAGATTTAAGGTCATTTCTTCAATTTGTTCTCCATTTCTAAAGTCGTAGCCTTCACAGTAGCCTCATCAATGTTACCTACCAAATAAAAGGCCTGCTCAGGAAGACCATCTAATTCCCCGGAAAGGATCAATTTAAACCCTCTAATAGTTTCTGCTAGACCGACATATTTCCCCGGAGAACCCGTAAATACCTCTGCTACGAAAAAGGGTTGTGATAAGAAACGCTCTATTTTTCGTGCCCTTGCTACGGTTAAGCGGTCCTCTTCGGACAATTCGTCCAACCCCAGGATAGCTATAATGTCCTGAAGTTCTTTGTAACGTTGTAAAGTTTGCTTCACTCTTTGCGCAGTTTCATAATGTTCCTCACCAACAATGCGGGGTTGAAGCATAGTTGACGTTGAATCTAAAGGATCTACTGCTGGGTAGATACCCTTGGCAGCTAGTCCTCGTGATAATACAGTAGTCGCGTCTAAATGCGCAAATGTCGTGGCCGGAGCAGG